GAGGAACATTATGAAACTGCGCAAAGGGTTAAGCAAACTTCACAACGTTACAAAGAACTTCAGGACATTATAGCTATCCTTGGGTTGGACGAATTATCCGAAGAAGATCGTTTAACTGTAGCAAGAGCACGCAAGATTGAGCGTTTCTTATCACAACCCTTCTTTGTTGCAGAAGTCTTTACTGGTTCTCCAGGGAAATATGTTGGTCTCGCAGAAACAATTCGGGGGTTTCAATTCATCCTTTCCGGAGAATTAGACGGTCTTCCCGAGCAGGCCTTTTATTTGGTGGGTAACATCGATGAAGCTACCGCGAAAGCTATGAACTTAGAAGAGGAGAGCAAATTGAAGAAATGACCTTAAATCTTTGTGTACTGACTCCTAATCGAATTATTTGGGATTCCGAAGTTAAAGAGATTATTTTATCTACTAATAGTGGACAAATTGGGGTATTACCAAACCATGCCCCCATTGCCACGGCTGTAGATATAGGTCTTTTGAGAATACGGCTAAACGACCGATGGTTAACGGTGGCTCTTATGGGCGGTTTCGCTAGAATAAGTAATAATGAGATCACCATTTTAGGAAATGGTGCGGAAATTAGTACTGACATTGATCCACAAGAAGCTCAACAAACTCTTGAAATAGCTGAAGCTAACTTGAGTAGAGCTGAGGGTAAGAGACAAGCAATTGAGGCAAATCTAGCTCTCAGACGAGCTAGGACACGAGTAGAAGCTGTCAAAGTTATTTCCTATTAGTAGTCAATACATTCAATCAAAAGAAAAAGAGTTCTTTATTATACACTACACACTACATCTTGATTCCACAAATTGAACACAATGAAGTCTAATTTGATTAATCTGATGATAGAACGAAAAAAAGAGGATGGGTAGAAAAACTTATTAGATACCATGGAATCCGGTATCTAATAAGCTCTACCTACTATTGGATTTGAACCAATGACTCCCGCCGTATGAAAGCAATACTCTAACCACTGGGTTAAGTAGGTCATTTATCACCACAAAAAGGGTCTCCATCACTTCGATGGATTATAGGTAAAATATGTTTTCTAAGCAATATCAATCTTTTACCAGTAAACATAAACGGATCAGAGAGTTATCATGTGGGATTATGGGATACCCTTCTTGACAAGAAATTGTCTCTATGTTAAAATGGTTATGACAAGGGCTATAGCTCAGTTAGGTAGAGCACCTCGTTTACACGTGCGCCAATGTTTTTCAAGGGAGCCCATTATGCAATGACCATAATTGATCTTTTTGAGAAGTCGATGTCTTACTCCGTAGATTCGAGAGAACAAGAGAAAAATAGCTTGACAAATTTGGTTTGATCCGGTTCAGGTGCGAATTCCGGTGTCAAATCAAATAGAACCTGCCATTGTAAGGTAAATGCCCAGTCCATTCAATGCCAGGCATAATGAGTATAAGGATCTCAAAAGAACCTCTTTTCGTCCTATGAGCTTTGAGGTGTATGAAGTCTCATATTTTACTCTTGCAGCGGAGCGATAGAGACTGCATTTCACTTAGGTTGATCTAGGCCGAAGGCAGACCTAAATAAAGGTCACCCTTCTTTGAAACACTTTGGTATTGCTCCTAGATCAGTATACAAATAATGAATCAGAGCACATGGAACCATCTCATTATCTTCCTCTAAAGAAAAAATATGGTGGACTAACTGATCTTTACATCAGTTGATGAAAGAGCCCAATGCAACAAAATGCATGTTGGGTCTTTGAAACAGTTCAAATCATTTCGATAATAATAAGTTTTCTCTGTTTTACCGAGAAGGTCTACGGTTCGAGTCCGTATAGCCCTAATACATTCCATTTTTGTTTTGTTTTGTATAGAAATTTGAGTAGTAGTAGGAACAAGAAAATAAACAAAATAATTCATTCCAACGGACCCAATTGGTATTTGTCAAATCTCGGATCAAATACCCATCTCTCTTCATCCACTTTCATGAATGAATTACATATGATATATGATATTTTTCCTCTTTTCCTGTCCATGATCAAAGAGTTAACACTTTTTTTTTTGCTTTGGTATACCCAATCCCAATCAATTTATGAAATCAAAATCATGAAAGAATCCTGTCTCAAGACTTCAACCTGATCCAACTCAATCCTAAGTCGTATGGATCTAGGACCTATTCTTTTATTGATTTTAAGTATTTGTAGAAGTCCTCTGACTAATCATTTTTTGGCGGAACAACAAACCTAAGAGATTCTTTCAATTTGTTTAAAAGATAATGTAGGGCTAATTCATTATCCCTAAATCCATCAATGTTCCTTCTTCTAAATTCTAATTCTAAGAGTTGAGTGGGTTTAGGAATCTTGTCTGTCGAATTGTTCGATAATGTGTGATTCTTTCTATTAGACTTTGAACTATTAGAAGGATCTTCTATTATTAGGAGTCTCTTATGTTATGTCGATCATTCACGATTCTGTCGAATCTACCACTTTGTATTATCTTTCATTGTGTAGGTT